ATTTTCACGAATTTCTTTCTAATATAATAAGATTCCTATTTCTTCGTTACCAAAAATTTCTTCCCATATATATAATTAGATATTGTATGATTGTATGGGATCTTATAAAGGAAAGGTCAGAACAAAATAAGAAATAAGTTGATTAAAAATTATTGTCCCTTTATTGAAATTCTATAGAAAATAGAAGATACTAGAATTTCAATTTTTGAATCGAGGGTTCCTAATGTCAGACTTTTCTGATCTTATGGATTTTTATAATAAAAAATTCCTCTTTTTTATCAAAGAAATTAGGAATATGAATTGAATATAGATTTCTTTTTTATCGAAAACTTACAGCAGCTTGCCAAACAAAGGCTAATAGAAGAAAGAATAAAGGTATAACCGGCATAATTTCTACGATTGGATTGAAAAAGGCATAAGCCTCGGGCAATTTGGCGAAGAAAAAACTACTTGAATAAAGGGTAGAATTAAGACAGATACAGATGAAACTAAAGATATTAAACATAACAAACATTTTTTTTTGTTCTTAAACTTAAAAATTAAAATGAAATGATAATAAATTACCAGATTTACCAGATTGGATTGAGTTTTTTTTAGGGAAAAATAAAAAAGGTAGAAAAAAAGAAATTCTGCTTTTCTTTGACTTCTACCCAATAAAGAATTCTTCCTTACATTCTCCAATCAAATGAGAATAAAAGAATTCTACTTTCATAGAATATCTTAATGAAATTCTATGTAATGATCAATTCCTTTTTTTGATTCTATAATCTATTGATCTATTGTGTTGAATCCTAGCGACAATATGTCCTATATGTATTTTGGTATGTATTTTGGATGGTTATTGACGAAGAACAAATATTTCGCTTAATTTTTCTTAGACAAAAGAAAAATGGGGCGTGGCCAAGCGGTAAGGCAACGGGTTTTGGTCCCGTTATTCGGAGGTTCGAATCCTTCCGTCCCAGATAATTTTCGTCAGAAACGAAAGATTCTTTTCTATTGAAATTTCCAATTTCATGAAAAAATTTTCTGTGTAATATTAGATACAATGTTATTCAATCTGAATTCAAAAAATCTGAAGAAAATAGATTAATCATAAAATAGATCTATTTTTTAGATTCTTTATATTAAGATTTTGTTATTAATAGAATCTTCAAATTCTATAAACTCTAGAATTCTATATTGAAATGAAAGAATGAAATATTTAGTTTAGTATATTATTTAGTTATAGTTAGTACAGTATTTACTTAAAATAGCTAAATAGCTAAAAATTTTTAGCTATCCATAGATAGATAAATAGATAAGTGTGGATTATTATGTACCGGTTCAGCCAATGGCTATTCATGATTCCATATTGAATCAATTGCATACGGTTCCAAATTCAAATAAAATTAAAGGATGTTATGGTAAAACTTCGTTTGAAACGATGTGGTAGAAAGCAACGTGCGACTTGAAGGACATGATTGGTTGTGGATTCTGACATCCACCGTTTTCTATGCGAATGAAGATGCTCTTGTCTCGACATAGTTTGTTCTGCTAGAAACCTAATTTCATTTGTCTTGGGTTGGTAAATAAAAAGACTAATGGTATAGCATATGATGGAGCTCGAGCAAAACTTATTGATTCATTTATCGGGAGAATAATCTAAGGTTAGTTACAATCAATAAGTTAGACCAACTTTGTAAATATCTCATCAAAAATCTATGATCGATCTAAATATAATTAGAAGAAAAATAGATATCTAAACCTATTTCTAAATATATAGGCATATAAAGGGATAGATTCAAATTTGAACAAGTTTGAATGAAAGAAAAAAAAGTAAAATTTTAAAAAATTTATTACAAAGGAATCAATCTTTCGTATTATTTTTCCCTTTTCCATAGAAAAAACAAAAGGTATGTTGCTGCCTTTTTCAAAAGGAGTAAGGATCATCGAAGTAATGTCTAAACCCAATGATTTCACAAAGTGCAAAGCAAAGACAACGAATTCCGGAACAAGGAAACACTATTTTCATCTGTCTCAACAATTGGATCAGAATGAGTAAAAAAAAATAGATCCAAAAGTAGACAAAAAAAGAGGTTAGAGACAGCTCAAAAAATTCTAAGGATTTCCTTTCGAACTCTTTAAAAACTACTTGAGTTAGGAGTACGAATGATATTTCTTTTTTCTGTAAAGAAGCAAAAAGGCTCAAATTTTAGTCTAATTCTTTATGGATCTACTTATCTTTTTATTTCTATCTATATAGATAGAAATTAGGAAATTAGAATCATTTTTTCTTGAGCCGTATGAGGAGAAAACCTCCTATACGTTTCTAAGGGGGGCAACTTTTATATACATCTATCCCAATGAGTTATCTATCGAATCGTTGCAATTGATGTTCGATCCCGAAGAGAAGGAAGAGATCTTCGAAGAGTGGGTTTTTATGATCCGATAAATAAGAAAACTTATTCAAATGTTCCTGCTATTTTATATTTCCTTGAAAAGGGTGCTCAACCCACAGGAACTGTTCATGATATTTTAAGGAAGGCAGAATTCTTTAAAGAAAGAATTTCGAGTTTCTTTTTACAAAAAAGAAAGGAAAAAAGTCATCAAAAAAAAAGGCAGGCTAATTAGTACCTATCTTTGTGTAATTCTTTATTTAAATTCAATTCTTGTTCTATTAATACTTATCTTCTTTTTTTCTTGCTTCTTTTTGTGGAAACCCCCCCCAAAAAAGGGGGGGTAATCTTTCTTGTATTTGTATTGTACCTTTCTTTTTTATTTTCGCTCAAATTTCTTATTTCTTCTTTCTGTTGTGTTAATCCAACACAAATTTTTATAGAATTTCTTGAAATTTGTTTTCTAAAAAGTACATTCATATTGACAATGGTGTCTCGAACAAATATAATTTGATCGTAGAGAAATAGATCTTTTTATCCCCACTCCCTATTAGTTCTTTTCTTCACTTTAGGAAAATAGAAGGGTTTGCTGGATTTATTCTTTTTTTAGACAAATCTAAATATAAAAATAGAAAAAATGTATTTTCTTTTGAATCTCTTTTTTCTGATTTTCTGAACCTGATTCGCTTGATATTTTGTTATTTAGATTTATTTAGTTTCATGTTTTGACACAGTTTTGCAGTACAATTCCCTTATTTTTTTTTTAGATCATATCTACACTTCATCTTTATCCGGGTTGCTAACTCAACGGTAGAGTACTCGGCTTTTAAGTGCGACTATGATCTTTTACACATTTGGATGAAGTAATTCGTCTAGACTCTTGGTAGAGTTTATAAGACCGCGACTGATCCTGAAAGGTAATGAATGGAAAAAAAAGCATGTCGTAAAAAGAATATAAAAAAGAAAAGAATAGTATAATCATAGAAAAAGAAGAAATTGAATACTCATAATGGAACATCCTAATTTTTTATTTTTAGAACAATTTTGATGTTTAGTAAAGTCTTTGATAGTTTGATAGGCGGGTCTAGTGAATAAATGGATAGAGCTTTATGGCTCCAATTTGAGTAAGACAAAAAAGCAACGAGCTTATCTTCTTAATTTGAATGATTACCCAATCTAATTACTAATTAGACGTTAAAAATAGATTAGTGCCTGATGTGGGAAAAGGTTTTCTTATGAATTGTGAGTGGACCATTGATTCTTTTTTTTTTAATCCTAATTATTCTTTAATATAGATTTGAGACGGATGTGTAAAAGAAATAGTATAGTGATAAAAAAAGAATTTTTTTTTTTTCCAAAGTCAAAAGAGTGATTGGGTTGCAAAAATAAAAGATTTTTACCCGTTTTCTTTTTTTTTCTTTCTTTTTATTCTAGTTATATTAACAAAGAAACCAAAAATGGATAGAAAGAGAAAGGAAAAAGATCTGTAGATTGGGCTCTCTGTCTCCGGGGTATATATTCTTTATTTTTTCTTACTTTTCTAGAATCTTTTACTTTTTAAATTACCATTACATGATTTATATCACAGTACAGTATATAGTAAAATAATAAGATATTTTTCTAAAATTCTTATACAGAATAAGAAAAAAAATAGAAAATTGATAAAGTAACAGTATAGACAGTGCAGAATCTATCTATCAATACTAGAAAGATTCTAGATTACTAGATTCTTAGAATTTTAAAATTTTAAGAGTATTTTAGTATAAGATAAAAAATAGACTATATAAAAATAAAACATAAAATGTACACATGCGCCGTTCTGACCATATTGCACTATGTATTATTTCATAACACAAGAAGTGCCCCCCTTTTTTGGTTCCAGTAAAAATGTCTGTAAATGAAAGAATTACAAAGATTTTTAGATTGAAAAAAGAAACATTTCGTCAACAAAACTTCCTATATCCGTTACTCCTTCAGGAGTCTATTTACTCACTTGCTCATGATCATAGCTTCAAGAGTTTGATTTTTTATGAACCTGTGGAAATTTTTGGTTATGACAAGAAATCTAGTTTCGTACTTGTGAAACGTTTAATTAATCGAATGTATCAACAGAAATCTTTGATTTCTTCGGTGAATTATTCTAACCAAAATGAGTTTTGGGGACATAAGAATTATTTTTCTTCTCATTTTTCTTTTCAAATACTATCAGAAGGTTTTGGAGTCATTCTGGAAATTCCATTATCGTCGCGATTAGTATCCTCCCTTGAAGAAAAAAAAATACCAAAATCTCATAATTTACGATCTATTCATTCAATATTTCCTTTTTTAGAGGATAAATTCTCACATTTAAATTCTGTGTCAGATCTACTAATACCCCATCCCATCCATCTAGAAATATTGGTTCAAATCCTTCAATGCTGGATCAAAGATGTTCCTTCTTTGCATTTGTTGCGATTGATTTTCCACGAATATCATAATTTGAAGAGTATCATTACTTCAAAAAAATCCATTCACGTCTTTTCAAAAAGAAAGAAAAGATTTTTTTGGTTTCTACATAATTTTTATGTATATGAATGCGAATATCTATTTCTGTTTCTTCGTAAAAAGTCTTCTTATTTACGATCA